AAAAAATTAAGGTATTAAAAAAACGTAAATAAAATTTTCTATTCATAGTTATTTTGAATCTTTCCCAACTACTTCAAAAAAAATTCAAAGTTCAAAGCAATCAAATGATATAACTAAGTTACTAGTCAAAAATAAATAATTCTTTTTGACTAAGTAAGATTTTTATGAAGATGGAGCAAATTCAAATTTCAATTATTATTGCCTATTACAATAATTTATGTACATAGATCAAGAGTAAAGAATTATACCAAATTAAGTACTTGATTTTGATATAAATCATAGGATGACTCATACCCTTCCCCAATAAACTAAGAACTAAGTATTTTTGTTTGTTTATTCGTTGTTTATTCAGAATCATTAACTAATTCATTTCGTACCGGATTAATTGTCTTCCATTACAATAAATGGCAGTTAATAACTAATTACTAGAAAAAAAAAGATGAAATTTTTTTATTAGGTAGGTAAAACCTGTTCGATATATTTTTCATATAGAAATGTAGCATGCCGAAAATAGACAGAAATAGAAACGAAAGGACTTTTGCCTTTAACTTCATTTTCAACCAATTAGATTTCTATTATATGGCATAATTCACCCTATAGACCCTATAGATATCGATTTGAATAGGTATATAAAGGTACCACCAATAACTCGGAAATATGAATTATTCTTTCGCGGATATTTATGGAATAGAAATTGAAAAACTCCTATATCATATTGTTTTTTTTGTTCTAGTAAGATTTTATGCCATTTTCACATATTTCTATTTCTTTTTTTTAGAAGGGTAGTATAATTTAGAGAATAAATAGACAGATAATGAAATGAATAGTAAAAATAAAAAATGATTTGTTTTTAAACAATAGATGTCTTTCACATCCAATTTGATCAATAAATAACCTTTTATTTTTTGAATGGCAGTTCCAAAAAAACGTACTTCTATATTAAAAAAACGTATTCGTAAAAAGATTTGGAAAAAGGGGGGATATTGGGCAGCGTTGAAAGCTTTTTCGTTAGCGAAATCCCTTTCTACCGGGAATTCAAAAAGTTTTTTTTACGTTTACGTCAAATAAATAAGAAAACGCTGGAATAATCCGACTCAGCCTGACTCGAAAAATGAGTTAATTTCGTTTCGAATTTATACTCTATAATATAGAATAGGAAAATCGAACTAAAAAAAAGTAAGTAACGATTTCCATTCCCTAGTGTTTTGAACCAATTGATTTGTCTACTGAATTCGAAAAAATGGTACTTTTTTTTTTTATTTGAAAACAGAATCAAGACAAACTAAAAAGTTTCACCTTTCTTTTTATTTGAATATTTTTTTAGTCCCAAGATGGGGATTCTTATTTTCCCCATCACCCCACCCACTTATAAATAACACAATAATAATTTTTTTTTCTATTTAGACTTTTCTATTTAGACTATAAAAGAGGAGATATAAAATCTTTAGGCAAAACCAACGTTAGGAAAAATCAATGGGTTGTTAAAACTAATTGATTTGAAACTAATTGATTAAGTATAAAACTTTTTTGTAACTTTCTAAATTATTATTTTTCTGAATTACTATATCACTATATATACCCCATATCTCGCACTTGCATTCCAATTGCGAAAAGCACCCTTTCCCATTTAGGGAGATATTGTATACGAATAGTTTGAAAATTTTAAGTGATTCAAAAAAAATCCTATAAGGATCAATCAAAAAATATATATCTTTAGAATTCCAATTTATAAAAAATTTTTCGAAGTCGAGTACAATTACAATTACGATAGAAATCAAAAAATTTTTATATAATATGGTCCAACCCAAAACCTAATTGGTTTGATAAATCCTAGCACAAATTAATACTGAAAAAAAAACCTAACAATTACAACAATACAAAAGTTATAAAAAATGAAAAAAAAAGGGAAGGAAAGAACATTTTGTTTTAGTTTTTCCCTGGATTGAAGTTAGAACTATTTAGTTACAACCGGTACAATTGAAATCTTAAATAACTAACGACAAAAAGGGGAATCTTTTAATCTCTATTTAAATAACTTTTTATTCATCAATTTGAATGCTTCCTAAAAATAAAAATGGTTTCATTGAAATTGAGTCTTTTAATCTCGACGATTGGGTAAAAATAGGTTATTATTATTTTGAGCAAGCCGCTATGGTGAAATCGGTAGACACGCTGCTCTTAGGAAGCAGTGCTAGAGCATCTCGGTTCGAGTCCGAGTGGCGGCATAGCATCTTCGAAAAGATATACAAAAAGCCCGCCAATGAATTTAATTTATGATTCCCATTCTGTATACTTAAGGAATTCTCGCTTTTCATTTTTTTTTTTTTTTATGATATTTTCAACTTTAGAGCATATATTAACTCATATATCCTTTTCAGTCGTTTCAATTGGAATTACAATTCATTTGATAACCTTATTAGTCGATGAAATCAAAGGACTATATGATTCATCAGAAAAGGGGATGATAGCTACTGTTTTCTGTCTAACAGGATTATTAATCACCCGTTGGATTTATTCGAGGCATTTCCCATTAAGTGATTTATACGAATCATTAATCTTTCTTTCATGGAGTTTCTCCATTATTCATAGGATTTTCTATTTTAAAAATCCTAAAAATCATTTAAGCACTATAACCGCGCCAAGTGCTATTTTTACCCAAGGCTTTGCTACTTCGGGTTTTTTAACCAAACTGCATCAATCCGGCATATTAGTACCCGCTCTTCAAGTCCAGTGGTTAATGATGCACGTAAGTATGATGGTATTAGGCTATGCAGCTCTTTTATGTGGATCATTATTATCCACAGCTCTGCTAGTCATTACATTTCGAAAAGTTATAAGGATTTTTGGGAAAAGCAATAATTTTTTAAATGGAAATGAGTCATTTTGCTTCGGCGAAATCCAATACATGAATAAAAAAAGTAATCTTTTACTAAATACTTATTTTCTTTCTGCGAGAAATTTTTACAGGTATCAAGTGATTCAACAATTGGATCGTTGGAGTTATCGTATTATTAGTTTAGGATTTATCTTTTTAACCATAGGTATTCTTTCGGGAGCAGTATGGGCTAATGAAGCATGGGGATCATATTGGAATTGGGATCCCAAGGAAACTTGGGCATTTATTACTTGGACTATATTCGGGATTTATTTACATACTCGAACAAATACAAATTTGGAAGGTGTAAATTCCGCAATTGTGGCTTCTCTGGGCTTTCTTATAATTTGGATATGCTATTTCGGGGTCAATCTATTAGGAATAGGGTTACATAGTTATGGTTCATTTAATTAACATCTACTTGAATTGAAGAAGAAAGGGCTTAATGAATCCAAATATAGGACGGCGCATATATCGAAACGAACCTTAGTGTAAGACGCCGAGAACCTTTTGAATCAAACGGTGTGGTGATTCAAAAGGTTCTTACAAAGGCCAAAGGCGTCTGGTCACAATTAAAATTCAATTTTTTTTACTTCGTTTTTTTTTTTATTTAACTTAAACTTAAGAGAAGAAAAAAGACTTCTTTTTTCATTGGACAACGAACTATTTTTTAAATCATGGAATTGCTTTTTCATTTTTTTTTGTTTTATTCATGAAAACTATCTATAAAAAAAAATTAGATATAATAGCTTCGACCTTGTCCACTGATAATGAGAGAACGAAATCCGGATAAATACCAATACCTATTACGGGTAGAAGAATAGAGATCAAAACAAATAACTCCCGTGGTCCAGAATCAAAAAAATAAGAGTTTGGAGCATTAAATAGCTTGTACCCATAGAACATTTGCCGTGACATAGATAATGAATAAATAGGAGTTAATATCATTCCAATTGCCATTACAAAAGTGATTAGGATTTTTGGCATTAACAAAAATTTTTGGCTGGTAATTATTCCCAAAAATATTATCAATTCCGCAACAAAACCACTCATGCCCGGCAATGCAAGGGAAGCCATCGATAAGATACTGAATAGCGTGAATATCTTTGGAATTGGGATAGCCAGCCCGCCCATTTCGTCGAGATAAGCAAGACGTATTCTATCATAACTCGTTCCTGCCAAGAAAAAAAGTGCAGCACTAATAAACCCATGAGAAATTATTTGTAAAATGGCTCCGTTAAGTCCTGTATCGGTTAGCGAGCCGATTCCTATAATTATGAAACCCATATGAGATACAGAGGAATAAGCTATTCTTTTTTTTAAATTCCGTTGGCCAGGAGATGCTGAAGCTGCATAAATTATTTGCATTGTACCTACTATCATGAACCAGGGAGAAAATATAGAATGAGCGCGCGGTAATAGTTCCATATTGATCCGAACCAACCCATACGCCCCCATTTTTAATAAGATTCCGGCTAAAAGCATACAAGTACTGTAATGCGCCTCTCCGTGGGTGTCTGGTAACCATGTATGGAAGGGTATAATCGGTGATTTGACAGCAAAAGCAATAAGAAATCCAATATAGAATATTATTTCCAGTGCCACGGGATACGATTGATTAGCCAATGTTTCCAAATTTAATGTTGGTTCATTGGAACCATATAAACCGATACCCAAAACACCTATTAATAGAAAAACGGAACCTCCTGCAGTGTACAAAATAAACTTTGTAGCTGAATAAAGACGTTTCTTTCCACCCCACACGGATAGAAGTAAATAAACGGGAATTAATTCTAACTCCCACATGATGAAAAAAAGTAAAAGGTCCCGAGAACAAAATGGTCCTATTTGGCCGCTGTACATCGCTAACATCAGGAAATGGAATAGTCTGGAATTCCGAGTAACTGGCCGAGCCGCTAAAGTAGCTAAAGTGGTAATAAATCCCGTCAGTAAAATAGGTCCTAGGGAAAGTCCATCTATTCCCAATCGCCAGTCAAAATCAAAAACGTTGATCCATTTATAATCCTCTGCCAGCTGGATTAATGGATCGTCCAATCGGAAATGATAACAGAATGCATAGGCCGTTAGAAGGAGTTCTAAGACACATATATATATGGTATACCCTCTCGTCACCTTATTTCCTCTATGGGGGAGAAAGAAAATTAAAGAACCTGCGGCGATTGGAAAAACTACAATTATTGTTAACCAAGGAAAATAATTCGTGGTAAAGACAAGATACACTTGGACCATAAAAACCCGTGCTCGAAAAGAGAATATATTCTTATTTTGTTTTTCTTTTTCGAGTACGGGGTTTTGTGGGTAATCGGTAAAAAAAAGAAACTGTATTCAAAATGTATTCAAGTGGGGTTTTCGGGAACGTATCAATATCAATAAGCTAGACCCATGCTTCGAGTTGTTTCATGCCATAAATAAACTCGAACACTCAAGAAATCCGTTGGACAGGCGGATTCACATCGCTTACAACCAACACAGTCCTCTGTTCTTGGAGCCGAAGCAATTTGCTTTGCTTTACATCCGTCCCAAGGTATCATTTCTAATACATCTGTGGGGCAAGCTCGGACACATTGAGTACACCCTATACATGTATCATAAATCTTTACTGCATGTGACATTGGATCTATCAATTTTTGAACTCTTAAATTTTCGATCTAGTCAATTTGGAAACATCATATATTTAAACACCAGATGAATCAATGATTTACCAGAATTTTTCTAATTAATCCACTTCTGGATCAACTCCTAAGAGGGAACAAGGATACTTTGATTTCTTCCGGTTTCACAAATATGATCGAGGTTACGACATATTATATATGCTAAGTCGAATTGATGGCTATTATTCTAAATACTACTTATTCAACAAAGTCGATTGATTGATACGAGTCGATTTTCTGTTACGATAAATTGAGGAAACAATAGCTGATCCAATAGCTGCTTCAGCGGCTGCAATAGCTATAACAAAAATTGAGAAAATATCTCCTTTTAATTGTCGACTATCAAAAAAATCAGAGAATGTTACGAAATTTATATTAACCGCATTTAGTATAAGTTCAAGACACATCAGGGCCCGAACCATATTTCGGCTCGTGATCAATCCATAGATACCGATCGAAAATAAATAGGCACTCAAAACAAGTACATGCTCGAGCATCATTGACCAACTCCGTACCAATTTCGATTCATTTCAATATGAACAATAATTCAAGTGATTCGATTGCTTAGAATATAACAAGTACGGAACAAAAGAATATATTGATAGTAGATCGAATAAAAAAATTTCTATTTTGATTTTCTATTTATACATGAATACTATTCAAACATGAATACTATTCAACTAGAATTGAAGGGAAAAAGATGTGATAACACAGAAAAAGGTTGAATTTGGATTGCTGTTGCTAGTTAGAAAGATTTTTTACTGACGAGCCACGGCAATTGCACCTATCAAAGCAACTAAAAGAATTATTGAAACAAGTTCAAATGGAAGAAAAAAGTCTGTTGATAAATGAATTCCAATTTGTTGACTATTACTTATCAAATCTTGTTCTATAATATGGTTGGATCGTGTAGTCCAAATAATCCCGTACCACGACGTATCTAGAATAGTAGTGATTAGCGAAAAAAAAATACTTGTACAAACCAGGGAAGTAACCCCATCACCAATAGTCCAAAGATTAAAATTCAAATCGTTGGAATAGTCTGAACCATTCATGAACATTACAGCAAATATGATTAAAACATTTACAGCTCCCACGTAAATAAGGAGTTGTGCGGCAGCTACAAAATGGGAATTTGATAGAATATAGAATAAGGATATACAAACAAGAACCAATCCCAAGGAAAAGGCCGAATAAATTGGGTTGGTAAGTAATACCACTCCCAGACCTCCTAATATAAGACCCGATCCCAGAAAAACTAAAAGAAAATCATGTATTGGTCCAGGCAAATCCATTATATTAAAATAAGAAATAAATAAATCGAAATGTTTTTCATGACCTTATTGAACCGACCAGGAAAATTTTTTTTATGAGACATTCCCAATTGAATTAAATTCTAATCTACTAAGTGGGAATTGATGCGGGTACAGCTATTGGATCAATTTCGTTCTTTTCTTTATTCGAAATGGACATTTGAAATTGAACCTATATAGTTCGAAAAAATTATGTATATTATGTATATATTAATAGACTTTCAATACAAATATACCAAAACTGAACCTTAGTAATTGGAAATTAAGAGGTTTACCCATTTTTTCTTTGAGGCGAATTCAAAACTGTTCGAATTGTAAAATCGTCAATTACTGACATTGGTAAACGACCTAAAGCAATTTGATTATAATTCAATTCATGACGGTCGTAAGTAGCAAGTTCATATTCTTCAGTCATTGATAAACAATTTGTTGGACAATACTCAACGCAGTTACCACAAAAAATACAAATTCCAAAATCAATACTGTAATTAAGCAATCGTTTCTTTCGAATATCTGTTTCCAATTTCCAATCAACAACAGGCAGATCTATAGGACAGACGCGAACACATACTTCACAAGCAATACATTTATCAAATTCAAAATGGATTCGACCGCGAAAACGCTCCGATGTAATTAATTTTTCATAAGGATATTGAATAGTTACAGGTAAACGATTTGCTTGGGATAAGGTAATCATGAAACTTTGACCAATGTACCTTGCAGCTCGTATTGTTTGTTGACCATAATTCATGAATCCAGTTACCATAGGGAACATATCGTGAATATCTCTGAATAATTTGAGTTTCTTTCTTTCTCTTGTTTGAGACAAGTGGCAAATATCGTATTCCCTTTTTCTTTACAGGGAAAGGAGTTGGGAAGAAGTTGTTAATAATAGATTACCGAGAGAAATAGGTAAAAGAAATTTCCAGCCAAGATTTAATAGTTGGTCCATTCTTAGTCTAGGTAAAGTCCATCTTGTTGTAATAGGAATGAACAAGAACAAATAAGTTTTAGCTAATGTAATAAAGATACCAATTGTCGTTCCAAAGATTCCATCCGCTTTATTTATTTCAAATAGCTCAGGAACAAATATATATGGAATGGAAAGATTCCAACCACCCAAGTAAAGAACTGTTACAAATAATGAGGAAACTAATAGATTTAGATAGGAAGCAACGTAAAATAAACCAAATTTGATTCCTGAATATTCGGTTTGATAACCTGCTACTAATTCTTCTTCTGCTTCTGGTAAATCAAAAGGTAATCTCTCGCATTCCGCTAGGGAAGAAATTAGAAAAACGATAAACCCTATAGGTTGACGCCACAAATTCCACCCCCAAACCCCATATTTTGCTTGCGCCCCAACTATATCAACTGTACTTGAACTGTTAGATAATCATAGTCGGTGAGAACATTACTGTTCCCATCGCTATTACAAAACCGTACATGAGATTTTCACCTCATACGGCTCCTCAGGGCCACAAATAAATGTAAGGACCGGGCCAGTATTAGTTAGCTTGATATGGTTATAGGATAGATAGAGTCAAAATGAAAATCTAGCGGACGGGCCCCAATTATACCAATGGAATTCTGTCTGCTATAAGGATAAAAAAAAGAGGATTTCTGAATTAATCTCATCCTTTAATAATTTCAATTTTTCTGTGTTGAGTAATAACTTAATCAACCCTTCAATAAAATACTCTTTGTAGAAATATCAATAGATATTTCAACCCATCCTTTTATTTTGATTCCGAAAAAGAATTAGACATTCCATTAGTTCATGAATGATTTGATTTCTATGAATATATGAAAGAAAGAATAAAAGGATCCCTTTTTTTTATATTGTAATTCTATTTGTTCTACTTTTTTTGTTCCTCTTCTTCTTTCGGAGAAAAAGGGGGGCTTAAAAAAAATAAAGGATTATTTCGTTCCTGATAGTCATTTCTTTAATTAGTGGATAGGAGCATACTCTGGATCGGAATTGTGGGGAGTACTGCCTGATCATTTCTACCAACTTAAAGCCCCAATTAGTATTCTGTTTATGTTATGCAGAAGTATCCTTTTAGATAATTTACATAATCTCCATTACTAATCCGTTGTGTGTATTTTGGTGTTCCTTACTATCCACCCATTTTTTTTTTCAATCCCCCGTTTTGGAATCTATGTATTGTAATACATACAACCCCCAGTGAAAATGCCATATGGTTGATCTTTTGAACCCGCTTCAAGCTAGGATGACCAATCAACCAATCTTGGGGTAAAGCGCTTCTTCCACTTTTGTTTACTTCCCCTTAACTCTTGTACATAGGAAATGAGACTCAATCCACTTTTACTGCGAATTTATAAGTTGTTTTCTTTCACTCATATATAACTATCTAATTTCTTTTATTAACCGAAAGAATAAATAAATGAATAAAAAAATCAAGCTATCTCTTCAATTTTTTTTTTTTTTTCTAGAGCGAAAAAGAAAAGCTTAGGTTTTAGCGAACCGCACGTAGAGATATTGATAAAACACATAAAGTTAATGGTATTTCATAACTAATCGATTGAGCAGCAGCTCGCAGACCACCTAAAAAGGAATATTTATTATTTGATCCATATCCGGACATAAGAAGTCCAATAGGAGCAATACTTGAAATGGCAATCCATAAAAAAATACCGATATTGAGGTCAGCTAAAACAAGGTTATAACTAAAAGGAATTACTGAATAACTTAGTAGAATTGCTATGACTGCTATAGATGGTCCAATACTGAATAAACGAGTATTTCCTCTAGATGGAAGAAGATTCTCTTTGAAAAGTAGTTTTGTCCCGTCTGCTAAAGCTTGAAGAATTCCCAAAGGGCTGGCGTATTCAGGCCCAATACGTTGTTGTATTCCTGCGGATATTTCTCTTTCTAACCACACAATTACTAGTACGCCTATTGTGATTCCCAATACAGGAGTAAAAATAGGGACAAGCATCCATATGATCCCGGAGACCTCTTGTAAGGATTCTAATCTGGAAAAAGAATTGATATCTTGTACTTCTGTTGTATCAATTATCATTTCAACGATCAACTTCCCCCATAATGATATCTATACTACCTAATATCGTCATAATATCAGCCAATTTCCTTCTTTTAACTAATTGAGGAAGAATTTGCAAATTGATAAAACCCGGCGGGCGAATTTTCCATCTCCAAGGAAAACCACTTTGATCTCCTATCATAAAAATTCCCAATTCTCCTTTTGGGGCTTCGACTCTTACATAAAGTTCTTGTTTCGGCAATTCAAAAGTCGGAGAAGGTTTTTTACTAATGAATCGATCTTCAAAATCATTCCATTCTGGATCGCTTTCTCTCTCAAAGCACCGGATTTCTAAATTCTCATAGGGTCCACCCGGAATTCCTTCCAAAGCCTGTTGAATAATTTTTATGGATTCCGTCATTTCACCGATTCGGACTAAATATCGAGCTAATGAATCTCCTTCTTTTTGCCACTGGACTTCCCAATCAAATTCGTCATAACACTCATAATGATCAACTTTACGAAGATCCCATTCTATTCCAGACGCTCGTAGCATTGGTCCCGATAAACCCCAATTTATTGCTTCTTCTCCACCAACAATGCCTACTCCTTCAACTCGTTCTAAAAAAATAGGGTTTCGCGTAATAAGTTTTTGATATTCAACAACCCCGGTTAAAAAATAATCGCAGAAATCCAAACATTTATCTATCCAACCATGAGGTAAATCAGCCGCTATTCCTCCGATACGAAAATAATTATGCATCATTCTCATACCGGTGGCAGCTTCGAATAGATCATATACTAATTCTCTTTCTCTGAAAATATAGAAGAAAGGAGTCTGTGCACCAATATCTGCCATAAAAGGGCCAAGCCACAACAGATGAGAAGCTATACGACTCAATTCCAACATAATTACTCTGATATAGCTAGCCCTTTTAGGTACTTGAATATTTCCCAACAGTTCTGGTCCATTTACAGTTATTGCTTCTGTGAACATAGTAGCTAAATAATCCCAACGGGTTACATAAGGCAGATATTGTATAATTGTTCGGTTTTCTGCAATTTTTTCCATCCCTCTGTGTAAATAACCCAATACAGGTTCACAGTCAATAACATCCTCACCATCTAGAGTAACGATGAGACGAAGAACACCGTGCATTGATGGGTGGTGAGGTCCCATATTGACTATCATAAAGTCTTTTTTTGTAGCTAGTATACTCATAGTTTTTCCTCTATTCATTCTTACATGAATTGTTGAAAACGACAAAAAGTTCATTAAGATTCAAAATCGAATAAATAAAAAAATTCAAAATTGTTTTTCAAATTAACGCTTTTTGGACTCCCGAATGTTCAACTGACTAATTAATTCTTTATAACGTACTCTATTTTTCTTTGACAAATAAACTAGGAGACGTTGGCGTTTTTCCAAAATTTTCCGTAGACCCCTTTGAGATAAATAGTCTTTTCTGTGCAATTCTAAATGTGAAGTAAGTCTTCGTATCTTATTGGTGAAACAGAATACTTGAAATTCAACCGATCCGCAGTTTTCTTCTTTTTTTTCTTGAAAAATAACTGAGATGAATGAATTTTTTACCATAAAACGAACCCCCCTTTTTTTTTATTTAATATGAATTTTACTGATCAGTAATAATAATGCTAGTTACTTGAATTTGATATACACAAAAATCTTAAGTTGGTTATGAACTTCCTATAAAATCATAAAATCAATAATAAATCCAATTTTCAAGTTGATTAGGGATCCAAAAGGATGGTATATTTATGCAAAAGAGAAAAAGTTAGACCTAAAAAAAAGATTTTGTTAATTCATTTATGGATCTAATTGATATCTATATCATTAAATTAGTATTAGACTGGAAGATAAGACAAGACATGTGTCCAGTTCTTTGTTTTCATATCCCAAACATGGGACATGATAGACGTACTATTAACGAATTTGTAATCGTGGATACATATGTATCCTTACCATACTGAAACGACTGCCATTATTGGTATTAAACCAATAGCGATTCATACAAATTAAATCTTCTAATCGATAATTGGGCCAAATAAAGAACTTTAATTTAATTAGTTTCTTTTTCTCTCTAGCGAGATCTTTGCTTTTATCCAAAGCGTGACCGTCGTTTTTTACGTTATTAAAAAATACTGGATTTCTATGCATACTATTTCGATTCTTTGAATTGAAACAAATTAGAGTTCTCAATTCTCTACGACGTTTAGGGAATAAAATATTTTCAGGAACAAGCAAATCATAATGATTTTTGTTTCTATTTCCAGTCATTTTTTGATGTCTTGCAATGAATTCATCAAAATTTTTCTTATCAACATATCCCTTTTCTCGGTATCTTTTAGGAATTTTGCGCTTATTCTTATGAACCAATGAAATACCTACGGTTTGATATATAAAAAATTGTCCATCATTTTTTACAGGCAGACTAAGGGGTTCGATAATCAACATTCCCTTTTCCATCAATTCGGTAAGAGTTAAATCCTTCTGAAGTATTAAAATATTCAGATGGATTTCTCCCTTTTGAATAGAGGAGATAACAATTTTTTTAGGATTTATCAGTCGACTCAGGAGAGAATATATGTTGATATTAGTGATTATTTTTTGATTTAAAGAATCATCCCATCTCAACTGAAAACACAAATTTTTTTTTAAGAAGTCATCAAGCTCTGCTACTGATCCAAGACTTACTTGCTTTTGTGCATCTAATCTCGGATTCCCCTGGCCTGCGGGTTCTTTTTCTTTTTGACTTTGATTCACAAGGTCAAGATATTTTTTTTGATTCAAGGATATAAAAAGATCTGCCTTTTTTTTTTCAGTTATATTTTTCTTACCATTTTCATTTCCATTAAAATGGAAAAGCAGTAATTTGATTGGTATGATCCAGGGTTTCATTCTATATGCATTGCAAAGTAGCCCCAATTCTTGGAAGAACCAAGGCTCCGGGTTTGAGTTTGATATAGGACGACTTAGTATTTCTTCATTCATTCCCATCCAATCAACCCGGGATTCAATATCGACCTTATTTCTAAGGAAAAAATGGAGAATTCTCCAATCAACATATTTTCTTTCCGAAATTTTCTCCATATCCATAATATCATCTTCTCTTAGATAATTATTGATAGGGATACCTCCCAACATAGCAAAAAATTTGCCTTTCTTTCTATTGTAATTATAAAAAAATTCTTCTTTATTATTTACTTGGACTAGTGATCTATCAATATACGAGTCTTTCTTATCTTCATAATTAATCGATTTATATGATAAAAGATTATATCTAGAGTGTTTTTTAAAATTATAGTTTTGATTCTGTAATAGGTCTGCTTCAAAAAAATTGAGTTTTTCGCAATGAGTTAATCTGTTTTTTTCATATAAATCTATTTTAGTTAAATCCTTATTTTGAGCCATACAGTGTTGATTGATTCTAGTTCGCCATTCTTGTGGTACTAACCTAACCCATCTAATCGGAGATAAATCATATTGATAATGACCGCTTAACCAGTTTTTCCATTGATTTATTCCAAAATTCCAAAAAGGTTTATGTCTTAATTCGTAATTAAATATTCGTTGTTTTTCAAAAAAATCTTTTATTTCATTCTTAAGAAATAGAGATGTTCCATGATATTGAAGAACGGATCTTAAATTATAAAAGTTAATAACTTGGGCTTGTAACAATTTGTAAAATACATATGCTTGTGATTGTGAGAAAGACGATAAATCACAAGAAATCTTTGAATTCTTATTACTAATCTTAGAAAGTAATTTTTTTATAGTCGAAATAAAGTGACTTTTATTTTTATTTGTTTTATTAATTATTTCCTGATTTGCTTCATGATTGTGGGCGTTTTTATCAAAAATTTGAATTTTTTTTATTCTTGATTCAAGAAAAAGTTTTAGATTGATTCTTGGAATAGTAAGGATAGATAGAAAAATATTTATGTATATCTTTTGAATGAAAAATTTTATAAAAAAATAGGATTTGCGGATTAATCGAGTATTTCTTTTTTTTAATATCTGCCAAATTTTTTTTGATGATTCTAATATTTTAGCACAATAATTTGTTTTGTTCGGACTAATACTTATTTCTTGAGTTAGCGATCCTTTTTTCTTTTCTTTTGTAATTTTATCTATTTGATTTCTGATTATGCTTGTTCTATTAGCCAGATCTTTCAGTTTTTGTTCTGTCAGTGAGAAATTTGTCCAATCCATAGATGGAATTTCAATAGACGATTCGTGAATCATCTGATTACTGATTATCGAATTGTTTTTAGTTGCGCCCAATTCATCTATTTCTCTCAATCTAAATAAGTTTTTTTTTGAAAGTTCTTTTATTCTTCCTTTTCGAAATGGAATCCTTTTGATGACCCATTTTTTTGTTTCTTTTGCGACTTTTCGAAGCAATTTTGTTCGTTCTTTTAAAACTCTTAAAACGAGAAAAGACTTAGTTTTCCATTTTCTAATTTTTTTTTTGAGTTCTTTAAAAATGGGTTCAAAAAACGAACGTTGTTTTCGGGGAGAACCAAAAGGACGGTCGGTTTGCGTTCCCCAAATTGTTAAAAAACAAAAATCATTTTCTTGTCCACTTTTTTTGTTTATTGGATTTTTATGGGGGGATTGTATCTTAGATCTATGCCAGGGTTTCAGGCGAAAAGGGAATAGGATCTTTATCTGCATACCGTCCGTTAACCAGTTTTTCGGAAATTCTGTTTCGGATAATTGAACACCACCGTAGGTGCATTTAACATGCATTTCCTGATTCCAATCTTTTAAATCTTCGGACCACTCGGGAAATTGGAATAATAGCATGCGGACAATATTTTTAGCTATTATCAATGAAGGTAATATAATATATTTTCTAAGAATCGATTGGGTTACTAACACATAACCTCTTAGGGCTTGACCAAATGACATGTTTTCCCAGGTTTCTGCTATTTCTCTACGTGCTTTTTCGTTTATTTTATATTTTTCTCTTTTTGTCTTTTTGTGTGTATAATCAGAAAGTTTTTGGTCTTTATTTTTCCACATCCAATTTCTAAAAATTACTTTCATCAGTGTGGAAATATTAAAAGAAAAATAAAACGTTTTGTCTATTCTGTCCAAAAAAAGG